GTTCTAAGAGTTTTAAAAGGGCGAACAAATTTCTTTCTAAAAGGCTCAAAAGAAACAAAAAAATGGGTTATAAAAAACCTTCTATTTCTAAAAAAAATAATAAAAGAACTCTCAAAAGTAAATCCAATTCTATTATTTAGATTGAGAGAAGTAGAAGTATATGAATCAAGTGAAATTAAAAAAGAAAAAGATTCTATAATCAACAATCAGATAATTCATGAATCATTTAGTCAAATTCGATCTACAGATTGGACAAATTATTCACTGACAGAAAAAAAAATGAAGAATCTGACTGATAGAACAAGCACAATCAGAAATCAAATAGAAAGAATTACAAAAGAGAAAAAAAAAGTAACTCCAGGAATAAATAGTAGTCCTAACAAAACAAGTTATAATGTAGACTTACAACCACCAAAAAATATTTGGCAAATATTAAAAAGAAGAAACGCTCGATTAATCAGTAAATTACATTATTTTATAAAATTTTTCATTGAAAAAATATACATAGATATTTTTTTAGGTATCATTAATATTCCCAGAATCAATACACAACTTTTTCTTGAATCAACAAAAAAAATTATTGATAAATACATTTCCAATAATGAAACAAATCAAGAAAGAATTAATAAAACAAATCAAAATACAATTCGATTTATTTCGACTATAAAAAAGTCACCTTATAATATTAGTAATGGTAAGACGAATTCACATATCTTTTGTGACTTATCTTCCTTGTCGCAAGCATATGTATTTTACAAATTATCACAAACCAAAATTCTTAATTTGTATAAGTTAAGATCTGTTCTTCAATATCATGGAACGTCTTTTTTTCTTAAAACTGCAATAAAGGATTCTTTTGGAATACAAGGAATATTTCATTCCGAATTAAGTCATAAGAAACTTCAAAGTTATGGAACGAATCAATGGAAAAACTGGTTAAGAGGTCATTATCAATATGGTTTCTCTCAGATTGGATGGTCTAGATTAATACCACAAAAATGGAGAAATAGAGTCAATGAACATCGTACGGCTCAAACGAAAGATTTCAAAAAATGGGATTCATATGAAAAAGACCAATTACTTCATTACAAAAATAAAAAAGATTCTGAAGTATATTCATTACCAAACCAAAAAGATAATTTTAAAAAATACTATAGATATGATCTTTTATCATATAAATCTATTAATTATGAAACTAAGAAAGACTCATATATTTATGGATCACCATTACAAGTAAATAAGAACCAAGAGATTTCTTATAATTACACCACACATAAAAAAAAATTATTTGATATACTAGGGGATATTCCTATCAATAATTATCTAGAAAAGGGTGATATTATGTATATGGAAAAAAATCCGGATAGAAAATATTTTGATTGGAAAATGCTCCATTTTTTTCTTAGAAAAAAAGTCGATATTGAGGCCTGGATCAAGACCGATCCCAACAGTAATAAAAAGATTAAGATTGGGACTCATAATTACCAAATAATTGATAAAATTGATAAGCAAGATCTTTTTTATCTTACAATTCATCAAGATCCAGAAATTAAGCCACCCAATTACAAAAAAATATTTTTTGATTGGATGGAAATGAATGAAGAAATACTAAACCGCCCCATATTGAATCTGGAACTTTGGTTCTTCCCAGAATTTGTGCTACTTTATAATGCATATAAAATGAAACCGTGGATTATACCAAGCAAATTACTTCTTTCAAATTTAAATATAAATGAAAATGTTAGTGAAAATAAAAAGATCGATAGAAAGCAAAAAGGGAATTTTTTTAGACCAGCGAATGAAAAAAAATCTTTTAAATTAAAGAATCGAAATCAAGAAGAAAAAGAACCCGCAGGCCAAGGAGATCTTGGATCAGATGCACAAAACCAAGGAAATCTTGGATCCGTTCTCTCAAATCAACAAAAAGATATTGAAGAAGATTATGCGGAATCGACCATGAAAAAAGGTAAAAATAAAAAACAATACAAGAGCAACACGAAAGTAGAACTGGATTTCTTCCTGAAACGGTATTTGCTTTTTCAATTGAGATGGGACGATGCTTTGAATCAAAGAATGATCAATAATATCAAGGTATATTGTCTCCTGCTTAGACTGATAAATCCAAGAAAAATTACTATATCCTCTATTCAAAGAAGAGAAATAAGTCTAGATATAATGATGATTCAGAAGAATTTAACTCTTACAGAATTAATGAAAAAAGGAGTATTGATTATCGAACCCGTTCGTCTGTCTATAAAAAATTATGGAAAATTTATTATGTATCAAACCATAGGTATTTCATTGGTTCATAAGAGTAAGCACCAAACTCATCAAAGATACCGAGAACAAAGATATGTTGATAAGAAGAATTTGGATGAGTCCACTCCAAGACATCAAAGAATAACGGAAAATCGAGACAAAAATCATTATGATTTACTTGTTCCTGAAAAGATTTTATCGTCTAGACGTCGTAGAGAATTAAGAATTCTAATTTCTTTCAATTCAAAGAATAGGAATGGTGTGGGTAGAAATCCAGTATTTTGCAACGAGAATAACATAAAAAACTGGGGTCATTTTTTGGATGAAAGTAAACATCTTGATAGAGATCAAAATGAATTAATGAAATTAAAGTTCTTTCTTTGGCCTAATTATCGATTAGAAGATTTAGCTTGTATGAATCGCTATTGGTTTGATACCAATAATGGCAGCCGTTTCAGTATGTTAAGGATATATATGTATCCACATTAAAAATTCGTTGATGGTCAATTTTTCCCTCTATATTCTGTACCAGATATGGTATATGAAAGCAAACAGTTGCACATATGCCCTGTCTTATATCCCAGTTTGATATATGATACTACAATACTAAGTCAATGCCGTATCAATTAGATCGACAAATCAATTAAAAGAATCTTCATAATTTTAGGTCTAAATTATTCGCTTTTGTAAGTATAAAAAGGAACCGTCCTTTTGTATCCCTATCGGAATCAAATTCCAAATTAGATTGATTCATTTTAATTGATTTTTAATTGATAAAATGAGGAGTCCATAAAGAAATTCAGATTCTTGTGTATACTACATTAAAATTACTGGTATTATTATTACTAATCGATCAAATTCATATCTGTAAAAAAGGGAAGGGGAAATTCTTTTATGAAAAAAAATTCATTCATTTCAATTATTTTGCAAGAGGAAAACAAAGAAAACAAGGGGTCTGTTGAATTTCAAGTAGTCAATTTCACCAATAAGATACGGAGACTTACTTCACATTTGGAATTGCACAAAAAAGACTATTTATCTCAGAGAGGTCTGCGGAAAATTCTGGGAAAACGTCAACGGCTGTTGGCTTATTTGGCAAATAAAAATAGAGTACGTTATAAAGAATTAATTAGCCAGTTGGATATTCGAGAGACAAAAACTCGTTAATTTGAAGAGTCATTTTGAATTATTCGTTTCAATTTTGATGAACTTCTTTTCGCTTTCAGCAATTCATGGAAGAATGAATCAGGAAAAAACCTATGACTGCACCAGCTACAAGAAAAGACCTCATGATAGTCAATATGGGTCCTCACCACCCATCAATGCATGGTGTTCTTCGACTCATTGTTACTCTAGATGGTGAAGATGTTATTGACTGTGAACCAATATTGGGTTATTTACACAGAGGGATGGAAAAAATTGCGGAAAACCGAACAATTATACAATATTTGCCTTATGTAACACGTTGGGATTATTTAGCTACTATGTTCACAGAAGCAATAACTGTAAATGCACCAGAGCAGTTAGGCAATATTCAAGTACCTAAAAGAGCCAGCTATATCAGAGTCATTATGTTGGAGTTAAGTCGTATAGCCTCACATTTGTTATGGCTTGGCCCTTTTATGGCAGATATTGGCGCACAGACCCCTTTCTTCTATATTTTTCGAGAAAGAGAATTGATATATGACCTATTCGAAGCTGCCACCGGTATGCGAATGATGCATAATTATTTTCGTATCGGAGGAGTAGCTGCTGATTTACCTCATGGATGGATAGATAAATGTTTGGATTTTTGCGATTATTTTTTAACAGGGGTTGCTGAATATCAAAAGCTTATTACACGGAATCCTATTTTTTTAGAACGAGTTGAAGGAGTGGGCATTATTGGTGGAGAAGAGGCAATAAATTGGGGTTTATCAGGACCAATGCTACGAGCTTCCGGAATAAAATGGGATCTTCGTAAAGTTGATCATTATGAGTGTTACGACGAATTTGATTGGGAGGTTCAATGGCAAAAAGAAGGGGATTCATTAGCTCGTTATTTAGTACGAATCAGTGAAATGACAGAATCCATAAAAATTATCCAACAGGCTTTAGAAGGAATTCCGGGGGGGCCCTATGAAAATTTAGAAATCCGACGCTTTGATAGAATAAGGGATCCCGAATGGAATGATTTTGACTATCGATTCATTAGTAAAAAGCCTTCTCCGACTTTTGAATTGTCGAAACAAGAACTTTATGTGAGAGTTGAAGCCCCAAAAGGAGAATTGGGAATTTTTCTGATAGGAGATAAGAGTGTTTTTCCTTGGAGATGGAAAATCCGACCACCGGGTTTTATCAATTTGCAAATTCTTCCTCAGTTAGTTAAAAGAATGAAATTGGCTGATATTATGACGATACTAGGTAGCATAGATATCATTATGGGAGAAGTTGATCGTTAAAATGATAATTGATACAACAGAAGTACAAGCTATCAATTCTTTTTCTAGATTGGAATCCTTAAAAGAGGTCTATGCGATCATATGGATACTTGTCCCTATTTTTACTCCTGTATTAGGAATCACAATAGGTGTACTAGTAATTGTTTGGTTAGAAAGAGAAATATCTGCAGGGATACAACAACGTATTGGACCTGAATACGCTGGGCCTTTGGGAATTCTTCAAGCTCTAGCAGATGGTACAAAATTACTTTTCAAAGAGAATCTTTTTCCATCTAGAGGAGATACTCGTTTATTCAGTAT